AAGAAATTGGCTTATTTGAAATTGAAAAAAGACTTGTTCTTTGTAAAATCGATCTCGTGGCTGGGATTGCATGCTTCCACTCTGCAAGAACTCCGAATCATTCTCTTCCGAATCATTCTCTTCCGAATCATTCTCTTGATGAGAAATGATCCGCGTGCCCCAAAATGACCTGGACCAATAGGGAAATCCCAATTCATTGGGCCTTTCGATCCAACCAAATAGATCGGGGTACCATATTCTAGGAGCCCAAACTATGTCATTGAAGAAATCCTCCTCTATCTGTTGCTGGTCGAGGTCTCCTTCTCCAAATGCAACCCCTTCTTCCAATTCAAACTCCGATTCGTCTTTTTCATAGAGAAATTTCTTATCAACGCTAGAACAAAATCCATTTTGCATCATATCTAAGGGATTCCTTCGTTCGGACCGAAGAAGCAATGTCACTCGATCATTATCAAACTGACTGCCATCTTTTTCTGTCCGAGAGGATCCCACCAGAGTCCCTTCTCCTTCGAATACTTCTAATAGGCCACGAACTAGAGCAGAATCAGTCTCAACCAAATAAGAAGTGATCCCTTTTTTTTCAGCGGGTCCGGGTAGAGACCAAAGATCATGAGCGACCGAGCCGGCAGAACAACTCAAAAGATAAAGAAGTATCGTTAATCTCTTCATGCTCGTTGCAAGCTCGAAGTACCAGTTGTACAAATAAGAACCCCCTTCCTTAGGGAATCTCTTCTTCATATAGATAGATATAGGATCTATTGGGCCATTACTTAGAAGTACATTTTGTGCAACAGCCCTTCCTATCTGATAGAAAAGGATCCCATGATCCTGAACCGGTCTTACCTTGGCTCGCAAATTCCAAGTTTGTCTATGAAGAGCGGATCGAATTGTATGAGTGTCTATAATGGATTTCTTCTGTGCAATACTAATGGATAGGGCCTCATTGGTAAGTGCTACAAGATCTCGTACACTGGAACCCATGGTTATGGACCCGAATCCATTAGGATGGGACATTTTCTTTTCCAAGTGAAATCCCCTAGTATATGAAAGAGTGAAAAAGTGCTTTCGTTGTTGTGGAATAAGAAGCCTTCGTAGCTTAAGGCATGTATTTAATTTATTCGGAGCTATTAGAGCGGGATCCACTTTTTTGGGAATATGAGTCGAAGCAATAACAAGGATATTGCTAGTGGAGCATCTTTCACAATCCCTGGAGAGAGAGTTCACTAATAGACCGAGGGATAAGTCATTCGACGCACGCACAGACAGATCATGAATGTTTGGAATCCAGAGTATGCAAGGGGACATTGCTTTTGCTAATTCGAATGTAAGGGGGATACGAAATCGGTCTAGTAGTAGTCTATCCCTATCCGTAGTTAGCTCATTTAGCAGCTCTATATCATCGATATCAAGGTCATCATCGCTATCGCTATCGTCACTCTCATCAATATCAATATCGTCACTCTCATCAATAGCGTAACTATCATCACTATCACTATAATCACTATAAAGATCGTCAGCGTCACTATCATAAGGATCGATCTGATAAGGAATGTCATCCAGGAACTTGTTTGGAACTACCGTAATGAAAGGAACATAGGAGTTTGTCGCGAGGGATTTGACCAAATAGGATCGTCCAGTTCCTATCGAACCTATCACTAAAATACCCCTAGAGGGGGATAGGGCTAAGCGGAGCGAAAAGGGTTTTCCATGAGATGGGAAATGAAAACGAGTAGCCCCACACGAGGTTTGTGAATAAGTGATTGTCTGAAAATGAGCAAGGAATATCCGTCTTTCTGCTAAACAGGATCTATTGAACTCATAATTCATTAGATCCTTTTGATGAATGTCAACTACGTATCGTAAGTAAATTGATCCCAGTTGTTCAACCATTTGATAACTAGAGTCATTCTTTGATAAACCATCACTATGAGTCAGACTCAATAGCATTTGATCCATCCTTTTTTCTGTCGTTAAGGTGGAGAACTGAACCAAGAATTCTCTTTCTTCATCCTCAATCAAATCACTGTTCGCGACCCAGGATTCTATTTGATCATCAATCCACTCAACGTTCACGTTTTTTCTTATCAATGAATAGATCTCTTTACTTGTACGACTTAGATGTCTCGTATTTCTCGAAAAAGTGATTCGATTGATGGGATTTGGTATGATCCTTAGGAAATCCATGATACCGATGAGATTGCTATTCCAAAATTTCTTCTTCGAACCTATGGATTTGAACCCATAAGCGGGACCGCCACCCAATAGCATGTTAAAAGCAGAACCCCATATTGCTTCTAGAAAATAGACTAATTGTTCCAGAGCAACTAGAAAGAGATTCTTTAACCAGAAAGAATTCCGCTCAGATGTAGGATACCTATCCAGAAGTTTTCGCAACTCAATCATGTATGATGGAATCATCAAAGATTTGATCTTTTTGAAATCCGTCTGTAACTCACGAGAGGCTCGGGAAACAAAGAGAAGATGTGTACCAACGAGATATCCAGCAACAAGAAGAAGGAAAAGGATGAGGAACTCCCGAGCATTTGATGATCTCAGCCATAGGGGTGACTCATTATTTCGATGAATCATTTCTGCGGACAGAAGAAGATTCTGGAAACACTGACTCGAAATCTCACTGAGATTCCATTTGGAAAGAATCGCCCACAATTTTGTCTGAAGAATCCACCATGATGTCTCCAGAATATCCTGAAAAATGGATATGTGACTCCGCAATAGGTTTGAAAAAGGATCGAAAAGGGCGAATTTTAGATATTTGAACCCTGTCAAAGTAAAGAACCACGGAATATAGGGTTGGAACAGATTCCATTTTGAGAGATTTGAAAAAGCACGCTCTCGTTGAAGGGTTCTATCCATCTGCCGTTTCTTAACCCTAAGACGCCGGTTTTTCCTCTTTTTGGATTTCTCAGCACATGAAGTGTGAATCAAACCCATGTTTGAATTGAAATTGAGATACTGCTTCCCTTCGGAATCAAATAGATTCATATCTGAAAGAGGTGGACAATCCGTTCTTTCAAAATGGACTAGTTGTCCCTCTGTTAGAGGTGTTCCAGAAATGTCTGCGATCGAATAAATAGCTCTACCAACGAATGGATCGGATCGAATTGGAAAATGGAAAGATTTGTACAAGTTATACGTTTCGTCACCACTTTGTGGCAAATCGTTAGGTATGAATATCTTAGATACCTGTGACTCGATTGGTGAAATCGTATCTCGCTCCAAAAAAACATGTTTTTTTTTACCGACGCACAAAGAAAATCTTTTGTTGCGAATGAACAAGATATTGAGGAATTGTCCATACGTAAGATCCGAATTCTTGAGAAGGGCCTTTTCCACATAAAAAGGGAATCTTTTGTTACAATAGAACCAGAAGTGATGTGGATTATTCAAGAATCGAAGTCGATTTGCTTTAGAAAAAGAAGATATCAATGAACTTCTATGAAATGCTTTCACAGGATTCAGCCAATTGTCTCGATCGTGGGATATCATTGAGAAATAGGACTCCGTGTTATCAAAGTCTTTCCTGCAATTCTTTCTAGTAGGGAATGAGTCAATCATCCATTTTGTGTTATTGAACAAAAATGGTGATAGTGTGCCTCCATTGATCGAGAATTTCGATTTTTGGGAAGGATCATGATCATCCAATAAGAAGGGTTTCCATTTATTAAAAGGAACGATTTGAACACCTATTGATTCTAACAACTGATTGCAGAGTTGATCATTCGGCCCTTTCAATTCATAGATATAGATGGGGATCTCAGACCCAGGAATGGGGGTACTTCCGATACTCAAAAATAAAAAAGGAAGTGACTTCGACAAAAAGGAAAAAAAGAGAAGTGACTTCGAAAAAAAGAAGAGAAGTGACTTCGACCAAAAGGGAAGTGAATTCGACAAAAATAAAGATGCCTTCGACAAAAAGAAACGAGGTGACTTCGACAGTTTGGCCATAAACTCGGCCCAATCAATCAAATATTGAGTCGGATTCATACGTAATCGATTCAGATGACTACATAATCGATTCAGATGAATACGGAATCGATTCAAATAAATACGGAATCGAGATCGATGAATACGTAATCGATATCGAGATCGATGAATACGTAATCGAGATCGATGATGATGATATCGATCGAACACTACTTGAAATTGAAAACGCCTCTTCGCCTCAGAAATGAAATGTTCCTGGAAATTTTGGGTCCATTTGTATCTATATGCATTAGGATCCCGATTCATGGATCTCTCGGTTCGAGAACTAAGAGGGTCGGACCCTTTCTTTGGACTCTTTTTCAAATTCGAGAGATGTTGGTTGATCGTATATTTCATTCTAGTTCTATGATTCAGAGTCTCATTTCCTATGGGATCCCCTTTCATTCCATATTCGAAGTTGCGATCGGAGCGATTCATTACCATTAAAAAGAATCGATTTGATACATTTCTTAGGTACCCATAGGTGCTATATTGGATTTGAATCAGATTTCGGATCAATCTATATGGATTGACTGCCTCCATTATGTTGTTGCTAGCAAATACCAATCTTTTTGGTTTTGGATCTTCATAAAAAATAGGAGGTACAACCAATAAAGATTTCTTTTTCGATTCATCCCCGGAGTTGAATCCCTCAGAAAAGGAAAAAAATACCCTATCATAATCATACACCAGATCCGGCTCGGTGATTGATAGAATGAGTAGATCGGCCATCTTTGAAAATCTCTCGTCGGATTCAAAATCGTGGTGGAACGTGGACCCCACCCTGTTCCGGTCATGGAATAGATGAAAGAAATCCAAAAATGGATTTTGGGTCAAGAATGAAATCTTATTGGAACTGTCCAGATCCGGTTCATCCTTCGGAACCATATCACATCCCGGATCTGATGAAATAGGATGAATTGAGATGGTCTTTTGTAAATACGGAATTATCTTGAATAGATCCACTATTTCTTTCTTTTCCGATCGCCGGGAAGGGACAAAAGAAACATCCTGTTGTTTCTTCAACAATTTAGGATCGGACCTCTCAGTAGGATTCGAACCCAGATGAAGTTCTGACCATCTGTCAGAGAAAAAAGAACGAATTGATCTTGTAGAATTCTCAAGAAATTCTTCGATTTCTTCCGGAAGCAGATGACGAATCATCTGCTTCTCACGTTCCGCGAATAGCCGGGACATTGAGGAATCTTCAGAAAGGTTTTTCGGGAATGGGTCTGATTCTAGTTCGGTTCGTTCCGTTTGAAGAAAGGAAGGATCCCAATCCCAAAGAATCGATCTTTCTTTGAGTTGTTGAATCTCTCTTTGATTGATCAATGTGTGAGATTCCGAATCCTCATTACTAATGGAATCGAAAGCATCTCTGGATTGATCAGAAGATCCTTTCAATTGGCTAGAATCCATTACTTGAACGAAACTAGATCTTGTGGAATCATATTGAATATTTGACGATACATTCCGTACCTTGCTAAAAAACCGATCCTTGTTTACCAACCACACATTGTCTAACCAAATCCAATTCTCTCTCGATACCTGCCTCAAAAAATCCGATCCCTGTTGTTTGAAGAAACCCTCCCCTTCCATTGGTCTTTTTTCACGAAAAGCAGGCATGAGATAACAAATCCAGTGTTTCACTAAGATTTCGAATAGCTGTCCCGAATTCAAGTTGATTCTGTTTCGCTTCTTCCTCGGAGAAAGCCCATCAAACCATGCCCAATCGTGGTCCCTGACCATCGGATCATCCGTCGTATAGGATACAAAAAGAAACTCCAGATATTGGATATCTTTCTCTTTGAATGAGATCTCAATTCCAGCTACGGTTTCTTTCGATATCTTACAACTAGAATCACTCTTTTTCCCGATCCGGTTCCTCCACCACCGCGAACCCCAGTTAGATTCAGGCATGATACACTTTTGAGTTATTGGGAGAACCCAAGGACTCCCTTTCGGATCCATGAAACAACTCTCAGAGATCTTTTTCCCTTTTGGAAGATACAGGAGCGAAACAACCAACCGATGGGAAGACCGAAACAATGTATCATTTCTGGGTCCAATGGAATTCATAGGGATAGGAAGAAGCCCCCTCAAATAGAGATTTTTTCTTTCGACCATAGTTTGATGGTGCATACGAGATATAAGGACCGCTACTAGAATCAGTACTACACCCTTAACCAGTACTACAACTTTGCTCGTGAAAGATCGGTTGCTTGTTGAACCCGAAAGTAGGATACTCCCAATTCGGGGGTCAAAGAGTTTCAGAAAACGTTCTTGGTGGAAAAAAAGGTAAGTGAAAGATCCCACTAAATCGAATTTGGTCCATGAATCTAACAAATACAAATAGCGAAAATTCTTGATTTCTCTCAATATCTCTCTCAATTCGAAGATCCATAATTGGACTTCATAGACTCTCTGCGGTTTTCTTGGCATGGTTATGGTTGGAAATGATTTATTGACGATGTATGATGATCCAAGCATCCATGGCTGAATGGTTAAAGCGCCCAACTCATAATTGGCGAATTCGTAGGTTCAATTCCTACTGGATGCACACCAATGGGATAGGAGCGTTTCATAAGTTCAGTCTATTGGAACTGGCTCTGTATCATCATCATAGCTTACTTTGTATGCGAAAATGTTTATATATATATATATGGGTTTTCTTGTTTTCAGAATTCTTCTATTTCGATAGAGTTCTATTTCGATAGAGTTCTCTATGAGATTCGTTCGATTCTGTAGATTCGAATTCGAATCTTAATAGAGAACGAATTGGTGTGGTATATTCATACTATAACATATGAACAGTAAGAACTCGAATTCTTATCAATACTGGAACTCATAGGAAAGAAAGGGGATTTATGGATGGAATCAAATCGGTATTGACAGAAAAAAGTGTTTGGTTATTGATAGAGAAGAATCAATATACTTCTAATGTCGAATCAGGATCAACTAGGACAGAAATCAAGCATTGGGTCGAACTCTTCTTTGGGGTTAAGGTAATCGCTATGAATAGTCATCGGCTCCCGAGAAAGGGTCGAAGAATGGGACCTATTATGGGACGGCATTACAGACGTATGATCATTACGCTTCAACCGGGTTATTATATTCCATTCTACCTTTTTTTTGCAGAAAGAAAAGAGCTTGCGATAGTGATACCGCAGGTTGAAGAGGTTGGAGGTTGAAACACACGGCGATACATTTATACAAAACTTCTACCCCGAGCACACGCAATGGGGCCGCAGACAGTCGAGTGAAATCCAATCCACGAAAGAATTTGATCTCTGGACAGCGTCATTGCGGGAAAGGGCGGAATGCCAGAGGAATCATTACCGCAAGGCATAGAGGGGGAGGTCATAAGCGTCTATACCGTAAAATAGATTTTCGACGGAATGAAAAAGACATATCTGGGAAAATCGTAACCATAGAATACGACCCTAATCGAAATGCACACATTTGTCTCATACACTATGGGGATGGTGAGAAAAGCTATATTTTACATCCCAGAGGGGCTAGAATTGGAGATACCATTGTTTCGGGTACAGAAGTTCCTATCGCAATGGGAAATGCCCTACCTTTGAGT